TAATGAAACCAACCGGCAAAAAGCATTAACGAGGAAAAAACCAATGCACCAATTGCGGTACAATAGAGTTGTAATTCACTAGTTATTCCAGATGCTCGCCAAATTTGAAAAAAGCCTGAGGTTATTTGTATTCCTCGGAAACCCCCTCCCACATCACCATTCAATATTTCTTGACCTACTATTGGCCAAACGACCTGGGCACTTGGTCCAATATGAGTAGGATCACTTAACCATGCTTCATAATTGGAAAAACGGGCACCATGGAAGTACATGCCACTCAACCAAAGAAAGATAATGGAGAGTTGACCGAAATGAGCACTAAATACTTTTCGGGAGATCTCCTCCAAATCACTGGTATGACTATCGAAATCGTGAGCATCAGCATGTAAATTCCAGATCCAAGTGGTGGTATCAGGGCCCTTAGCTATTGTTCTTGAAAAATGGCCGGGTTTGGCCCATTCCTCGAAAGACGTTTTTATAGGATCCCTATCCACAAGAATTTTCACTTCTGGTTCCGGCGAACGAATAATAGTCATTAAGTCCTCCTCTTTCCGGACAACACATACAAAGAGACCTGCCAAGAGTCAAGTTTTTAGTGAACCTCTGAAAGATAGATATTTTCTTTATGATTAGTCCTTTTCTATCTATCATCCATCTCTTTTTTTGACTGATTCACTAGATAGTTATTCACTAGAGCAATTATGATATTGAAGTCGATCCGAGGCAAGTGTTCGGATCTATTATGACATAAGCATTAGGTGCCCAACGGACCCTTTCTATCTGTTTGAAGATACCTTCTCGGTATTATGAATAATCTGTTTTTTACTCAACCTCGTGTTCAATGTTTACCATGCTGCCAGTTCTGATACTGGATGGAACAGGATCAAACCTAATTTATTAATATCTGAGGGTATCAAAACCTATCTATAGAGATCTACTTGCAATTTCTAGGATTTCTTTTTCGAATCCTTGGATTTCTTCTTTCCAAATTCTGATTTGGTTTATGTATCCATTCATTGATTCCGCGAAATGGAACCAATCTTCCCATTGCGTATTGGCACTTATTGGGTATAAAATAGATCTGCTTCTCTTTGTTCTTACGAATCGAGTTGTTCCGTTATTTTCAATGGAATCCAATCAATATTCACTCTTTCTGATACAGAATCTACTGAAAAAGACGTTTAGGTACACAGTATAGAGTCTTCTTATTTCATGTAAATTAATGGGACAAAATAAAGTGACATAGTTTCTATCTGAGAAAGGGGTATTTCCATCGGTTTGCCTCGGTATCGTGTTCATACTGTTGTATGAAATGATCCCGGTGGATTGCTTTCTGTTCATATAATGCACAGAGCTCTAGTTCCTGGTTGGACCGGGGTTCGATGGCTTTATACGAATTAGCAGTTTTTGATCCCTCTGACCCCCTTCGTGATCCAATGTAAAGATATCATACCTCTTTTAGATTATGATGATACCTCTTATGTTAAGCATCCATGGCTGAATGGTTAAAGCGCCCAACTCATAATTGGCAAATTCGTAGGTTCAATTCCTACTGGATGCACACTAATGGAAACGTTCAATAAGTCTATCGAAATGGGCTCTGTATCAATGGAATCTCGTCATCCCTACAGAATGGATAAGTCGAATATATTCATAGTAAACTATATATATATCGAATCGGGATCCACTAAGCCAGAAACCCTGTGTCGAACCCTTCTTTGGTCTGAAGGTATTAGATAGTCGTCCCCGGGAAAGGGGAGAAGAATGGGACCTATTATGGGACATGCAATGCATTACAGACGTACGATCATTACGCTTCCACCAGGTTATTCTATTCCACCTCTTCTAGAGATTCTAGAGAAAAGAACTTAACGAAAAAGACTTCATAACACGGCAATACATTTATACAAAACTTCTAGCCCGAGCACACGTAATGGGGCCGTAGACAAGCAGGTGAAACCCAATACACGAAATCATTTGATCTATGGACAGCACCGGTGTAGTCAAGGTCGTAATGCCAGAGGAATCATTACCGTAAGACATAGAGGAGGAGGTCATAAGCGTCTATACCGTAAGATCGATTTTCGACGGAATCAAAAAGACATATCTGGTAGAATCGTAAGCATAGAATACGACCCGAATCGAAATACGTCCATTTGTCTTATACACTATGGGGATGGTGAGAAGAGATATATTTTACATCCCAGGGGAGCTCGAATTGGAGATACCATTGTTTCTGGTACAGAAATTCCTATATCAATGGGAAATGCCCTACCTTTGAGTGCGGTTTGAACTATTGATTTACGTAATTGGAAGTAACCAATTAGGTTTACGACGAAACCTAGAAATCGATCACTGATCCAATTGGAGTACCTCTATGGGATAGACCTCAACAGAAAACTGTGGAGTAACGGCAGCAAGTGATTGAGTTCAGTAGTTTCTCATAGAAAATTATTGACTCTAGAGATATGGTAATATGGAGAAAATTGGTTGAAGCACGCACAGAACTGGAGGGCCCCTTCTTTCAAAGAGAGGAGGACGGATTATTCACATTTCATTTGATGGTCAAAGGCGAATTGAAAGTTAAGCAGTGGTAATGAAGATCCCCCCCAGGGAAAAAGAGAGATGTCTCCTACGTTACCCGTAATATGTGGAAGTATGGACGTAATTTCATAGAGTCATTCGGTCTGAATGCTACATGAAGAACATAAGCCAGATGACGGAACGGGGAGACCTAGGATGTAGAAGATCATAACATGAATGATTTGGAAGATTTTGATTCCACTCATGCGAGACTTCATTATAGGATGAGAAGATCCATTCTTTCCTATGTCATCATATACATCTAGAAAGCCGTATGCTTTGGAAGAAGCTTGTACAGTTTGGGAAGGGGTTTTGCTTGATCAAAAAGAAGAATCTACTTCAACCGATATACCCTTAGGCACAGCCATACATAATATAGAATTCACACATGGAAAGGGTGGACAATTAGCTAGAGCAGCAGGTGCTGTAGCGAAACTGATTGCAAAAGAGGGTAAATCGGCCACATTAAGATTACCATCTGGGGAGATCCGTTTGATCTCTCAAAACTGCTTAGCAACAGTCGGACAAGTGGGTAATGTTGGAGTGAACCGAAAGAGTTTGGGTAGAGCTGGATCGAGGTGTTGGCTAGGTAAGCGTCCTGTAGTCAGAGGAGTAGTTATGAACCCTGTGGATCATCCCCACGGCGGTGGTGAAGGGAAAGCCTCAATTGGTCGAAAAAAACCCTTAACTCCATGGGGTTATTGCGCGCTTGGAAGAAGAACTAGGAAAAGGAAAAAATATAGTGATAGTTTGATTCTTCGTCGCCGTAAATAGGAATCAAATTTGGTGAATTCCAGAAATGAAATAATGTGATGGGCGAATGACGGGAATTGAACCCGCGCATGGTGGATTCACAATCCACTGCCTTGATCCACTTGGCTACATCCGCCCCCTATCTAGGTAAAGGATTTCCTCTTTTTTCCATTCATCATTATTGTATTTATTTGAACCTCCATACTGAGATCGAGATATTGGAGATAGAATGCCAATCTTGAACATGTCAAATCAAAAAAAAGGATGAATCAGCTGTGATACGTGAAAAAAAAAGATTTGTAGCAAAAAAAACATTTGTCGCTAAGCATTTATCGGAAAAAATGCAAAAAATCAAAAAGGGAGAGGAAATCATAATCACTTGGTCTCGAGCCTCTACCATTATCCCGCCAATGGTTGGCCATACAATCGGTATTCATAATGGAAAGGAACATTTGCCTATTTATATAATGGATTCTATGATAGGGCACAAATTAGGAGAATTTGCGCCTACTCGGACTTTCGCGAGAGATGCAAGAAAAAATAACGATAATAAATCTGTCAAGAAGAAGAAAAAAAAATAGATAGGAAGCAAACAAAGATGAAGGAGAAAGAATCTTATGAAAAATCTTAAAAAAGTAAGGAGTAACCCTATGAAAAAGAGTTTAAATTCAGGTAAAGAAGTCCAAGTTTTAGTTCGACATATAGATTTATCTATCTCCAAGGCACGAAGAGTTATTGATCAGATTCGCGGGCGTTCCTATGAGGAAGCACTTATTATACTGCATTCCATGCCCTATCAAGCATGTTATCCCATCCTTAAATTAGTTTGTTCTGCAGCAGCAAATGCTAATCATAATATGGGTTTAAACGAAGCTGATTCATACATTAGTAAAGCCGAAGTAAATAGAGGTACTATTGTCAAAAGATTTAGACCCCGTGCTAAAGGACAAAGTTATCCCATAAAAAGAACCATGTGTCATATAAAAATTGTATTAAAAGAAGAATCGAAACCATTACTAAGTTCCTTACATCAATCTCAGATTAGGATATCACTAAAAAGATGGATGAGAATTGCAAAAAAGAGGGATGAAAAAAAAATAAAATAAGAAATTATGGGACAAAAAACAAATCCACTTGGTTTTAGACTTGGTACAACCCAAACTCATCATTCTGTTTGGTTCGAAGAACCAAAAAATTATTCTGCGAGTCTACAAGAAGATGAAAAAATACGCAATTTTTTCAAGACTTATGTACAAAATAGTATCGATAACTATATAAAAAAGAATAAAAATAAGAAAAAAAAAGCAAAGAAAATAAAGAAAAATCATAGTCAATCGCCCTCAATAAATAGTAATAAAGGTTACGAGGGAGTTCTACGTGTAGAAATTCAAAAACAAATAGTTCATACAAAAAGAACATTTATTAAACTCAAAAGATTTTCAGATCCATTACAAATACAAAAAGCAATTATACGAGTCATAATCTATAGTGGATCTCTACCTAAATTCTTATTAAAAAAGGAAATTTGGGAAAGAGATGTAAAAAAACAAGAATTTTTTTATTCATACTCAAAAAAAATTATTATTCAATTCAAAAAAGTTGAAAAACCATATAGCCAACCTAACCTTATTGCAAAATTTATAACTTTACAATTAAAAGAAAGAATTCCATTTCGAAGAATAATGGACCAAGCTATTAAGTTAGCTAAAAAAGAAAAAAATACAAAAGGAATAAGAATCAGAATTGCGGGCCGTATCGACGGAAAAGATAAAGCACGTAAAGTGGGTAAAAGAAAGGGTAAACTTCCCTTACAAAGAATTTATGCTAACATTGATTACTGTTGTAATACAATTCAAACTATTTATGGAGTATTGGGTCTAAAAATTTGGATATTAAGAAAGTAGAAATCACTGCACTTCTATTTCTATCTTGTAACAATGATCAAATCACAAATAAAAGAATCTTGGATTCTTTTCCCTTGAACAAAAATAAGCAATTGGATTTCCTTACACTACAATCAAAATGGAATTCATTCCTTTATTTTACTATAGTTGCTATGCTTAGTGTGTGATTCGTTAGTTTTTGATTGTAAGTTTCAAAGCTAGGATTCCAAAAATGGACTGATCCCTACTAAAAACTTCGTGAATAATTAGACCAAATAAACTAATAACCAACTTATTCCTTCATATTATCAAGATCCACCAAAACAGTCACTATAATGAATGAATGACTCAATTCATCATATAGTTGTAGCAACTGAAAAAAAAAAAGAAATCGGATTCTGAATTGGAAACCAAAATGAAAAGGGATCTAGATAAAAGGAAAGATAATAGAAGGAAAGAATGAAATAACAATGCTATACGATTCAAATATGTATGGCCCATGAATATTATAATTAAAAACAATGTGACAAAGCATCAATAATATAAATTGCATTCAAAATCGAATATCGAAGTGGATCAATTTTTTTATTCAAAGCCAAAAGAATATGGAATTCAAAAATACAAAAAACATAAATATTAATGAAATCACAAAGAACAAAGAGTCTTGGGTTAATAAAACTAAGAAAATTGACTCAACAATAACTTTTATTGGAAGCTCCATTGCAAAGTAAGTTCAAGCCTAACCATGAATAAAGAAGCTATGAGAACGACAGAACCCTTGACTGCATAGGATTCTATTCAATAAAATAAATAAAAACAAATCCTAAGAATTCATTGGGCAGGATGGCGGAATAAACCAAGGAAAAATTGCATTATTCTGAAATAAAAAATCATTAATTAATGAATGAAAGATAAATAGAGTAAATATTCGCCCGCGAACGCGAAATTCCTACTTAATCCAATTTTAATATTTTGACATCATTCATTTAGGAACCAAAACAGGGAAATAAAAGATCCATTATCAATTCAATATATATAATATAAATGGACAGAAATATCTATGCAAATTTCTTTTATATACATCTTCTTCTCTATTAGAACAAATTGAAGGTAAATAAATCATATTTAGTTAAAATTTTATTATCTATATTCTATATATATATATCTGGAATATTTCACTTGTTGAATTGAAAGCCTTTCATTCGCGAGGAGCTGGATGAGAAGAAACTCTCATGTCCAGTTCTGCAATAGAGATGAGATTGAAGAAAAAACCATCGACTATAACCCCAAAAGAACCAAATTTCGTAAACAACATAGAGGAAGAATGAAGGGAGTATCTCAGCGAGGTAACCATATTTCTTTTGGCAGATATGCTCTTCAGGCACTCGAACCTGCTTGGATTACTGCTAGACAAATAGAAGCAGGACGAAGAGCAATGACACGATATGTGCGTCGCGGTGCAAAAATATGGATACGTATATTTCCCGATAAACCTATTACAATGAGAACTGCAGAAACACGCATGGGTTCGGGTAAGGGAGATCCAAAATATTGGATATCTGTTGTTAAACCAGGTCGAATACTTTATGAAATGATGGGAGTATCAGAAATTGTAGCTAGAAGAGCTATCTCAATAGCTGCTCACAAAATGCCTATACGAACTCAATTTATTATTTCAAAATAGAGACATAAAAAAAAAAGATATTGAAAATGAAAAAAAAAAACAACGACAAGTTTATTTATTTCTGGACATAGAATATTTCGTTCTATTTTATTTTTCTTTTTGTACTGAAAAAACAAATTAAAATAAAAATCATATGATTCAACCTCAGACCCTGTTGAATGTAGCAGATAACAGCGGAGCTCGAAAATTAATGTGTATTCGAATCATAGGAACTAGTAATCAACGATATGGCCATATTGGTAATGTTATTGTTGCTGTAGTTAAAGAAGCAGTTCCTAATATGTCTCTAGAAAAATCAGAAGTCATTAGAGCTGTAATTGTACGTACATGTAAAGAACTCAAACGTGAAGATGGTATGATAATAAAATATGATAACAATGCAGCGGTTATCATTGATCAAAAAGGAAATCCAAAAGGATCTCGAGTTTTTGGTGCAATTACTGAAGAATTAAGACAATTTCGCTTTACTAAGATTCTTTCTATAGCTCCTGATGTATTATAAAACTATGATCTCTGAAATAGATGACATGAATGGATTATTTTTCAGGTATATATTTTAGAACCATTCAAAAAAAAGGAAACATGTTAATTACATAAAAACTAGGACTAAACCATAATTCTAATTGATCATGAGTAAGGACACTATTTCCAACCTTCTAACTTGTATAAGAAATGCTGACATGGCTAAAAAAGAAACTGTTCGAATAGCATCTACAAATATTACCGAAAAGATTGTCAATATACTTCTAAGGGAAGGTTATATTAAAAACGTTCGCAAACATCAAGAAAATAAGAAAAATTTCTTAGTGTTAACTCTACGATATAAAAAGACTCGAAAAGAAGTATATAGAACTAGAAAAGAAGTATACAGAACTAGAACTACTTTAAAACGTATAAGTCGACCCAATTTACGAATTTATTCCAAGTACCCCAAAATCCCTAAGATTTTAGGTGGAATGGGAATTGCAATTCTGTCTACTTCTCGGGGTATAATGACTGACCGAGAAGCTCGACTAGAACGAATTGGAGGAGAAATTTTGTGTTATATATGGTGATCGAAAAACATAACATAAAAGAAACTGTCAGTAATAGCACTAAAAATATCATGAGTAATTCAATGCTGAAATGTTTCAAATATTCAATGAAAAAAGGAGTTTTTCTTTATGAAAAAAAAAAAAAAATACAATCAAAAAAATCCTAAGAAAGACAGGAAAGAGCAACAGAGACCTATCTTTGAGGGAGAAGTTGTCGAACCAATGAAAGATATCTTGTTCCATGTGTGCTTAGATGATACTAATGAAATTATTTTGGGTTATCTCTCTGGTAATATGCGCCGTAACCGTATACGTGTAATGCTAGGGGATAGAGTACTAATCGAAGTCCTTGAGGAGAATAACCAAAAAGGTAGGATTATTGCTCGACTTCTCCGAACACCAACCTCCCCCCCACCTCGATTTCTCGAAATCCGAGAAATGCGAGCACGAAAAACCTCCGATTTACAGACCAGCATGGAACAAATAAAGAATGATGAACAAGTAAAGGATCCTTCTGAATTATCCAAGGATACGGAAATTACAAATACAATAAGTAGTAATTCTTCTCAATCCTCGGATAAAGAGGAAAGAAGACAAGAAAAAAGGAATACCAACGATAAAAATTCTACTAAGTCAGATTTGGGAGATTAGGTCGCTAAATTTGGAATCCATTTCCAACGGATGAATGAGTCTTATTTTCTCCCAAGGATTTAGATAAAGAAAGAAAATAAGAAATATGAAAGTTGGAGCATCAGTTCGTAAAATTTGTCAAAGATGTCGATTAGTTCGTAGACGCAAACAACTTACAGTGATTTGTCCGAATCTAAAACATAAAAAAAGACAAGGTTAATCTTTTTAAAAAAGACTTGACTTTCTACTTTTTCTCAATCACTTTGTTCAACGATTTTATTCATTGATACACGAAAGAAAAAGTGTTATTGTTAAAGTGAAACTTTCCATTTATTATTTTATTTAATACATTCTAAGCAGTAAGATTGATGAATTCAAAGAAACGGAAAGAGAGGGATTCGAACCCTCGGTAAACAAGAGTCTACATAGCAGTTCCAATGCTACACCTTAAACCACTCGGCCATCTCTCCTACATAATCTTATTATGGATCAAAAAAGGAATGAATAGCGAATTTTGGTATTGCTAAAGCATAAAGGTCCAATTCCATTATAGGTTTTAATCCATCGCAATAAGTCCTTTCTAGTTTTGTACTTTTCAACAAAAAAAGATCCCAAAGATCTATTCCAAACTCATAAATTATATTATCCCATATCCCACCTCATAGATTTGTTTATTTCCATTATATAAGGTGGAATCAAGGTATTATGCAAACAGAAGCGTATAATTAGTCAACTTTTATCTATTTTATGATAGATTACTAGTTTAGTATATTTTAAAATAAAATGATTGATTACTATAGATCATGACAAAATCTAAATTTCTGAAACTATCTGAATATAGAGTAAAGTAAAATCTTTGGCTATTGTATTGAACCTCGATGAACTTATAGTAAAAATTTTACTAATTTTTAGAATAGATAATTCGAGATTCGCGTTCAATTTCCAATATCTCTTTGCCCGTTATTTATATTATTTTGTACTTAAAAAAAATATATATATATATATATATATATATTTCCTTTGTTTTTAGGACAAGCAAAGGGTAATGAAAAGAATTATAGAATAGATTCCGAATTATGCCTAGATCTCGTATAAATGGAAATTTTATTGATAAAACTTTTTCCATTGTAGCCAATATCTTGTTGGGAATAATCCCGACAACTTCCGGAGAAAAAAAGGCATTTACCTACTACAGAGATGGTGCGATTTGATTTTTTTCTTTTTTTAGCCACCACCTCTTTCTTACTAGAAGTTTTTTCGGATAAAAATAATTCCATTATGTAAACAAACCTACGCTTCGTGAAGGTAAAGTTTGGAGGGGATAGAACAACCCCTTCTATCGTGTATCCTCGATTGATGCAATCTTAGATCCTTCCACTGTGGATTTCAATATTAAGCAAAAGATGACATCTATAGGTTCTGTATTGAAGATAAACCTTACTCCTTTACTAGTACCATAGGTAGTATACGGGAAAAAGCAATACACTTAGAAATCAACAATAAAAAAACTTTGTTCAAAAATCCCCTTTTCCTTATTGGTATTGGGACTACCAAGAATGGCTAGGACAACAAACATCCATCTCACTCGTACTTTGGATACCCCATATAACCATCGAGGATCGTTGAAGTGACTAACTCCCAGAAATAGGAAGCGTTAAGAACAAAGAAATGATTGGACTTACCATTTCTATCTAATACTAATATGATGAATTGGTATCAAAAAAATGAGGGTTGACTAGGGATTTCTTGTAAAAATACTAGCTTCCTTCAGTTTATAATGAGATGAGAGTAGTTCTATTTTGATTCTAAGTATTCTTTTCTTCAGCATTATGTACAGAAGGTAGGAGCCGTATGAGATGAGAATCTCATGTACGGTTTTGGAACGGAGTAGGATGAACGACCGTAACGAATGTTGGCTCAATCCGAAGGAAATTATGCAGAAGCTTTGCGGAATTATTATGAAGCTACGCGACCGGAAATAGATCCTTATGATCGAAGTTATATACTTTATAACATAGGCCTTATACACACAAGTAATGGAGAGCATACAAAAGCTTTGGAATATTATTTTCGAGCATTAGAACGAAATCCATTTTTATCACAAGCTTTTAATAATATGGCCGTGATCTGTCATTACGTGCGACTATCTCTACTATAAGAAGAAAGAATAAAAAAAGGGATCAAATCAGCTAGTAAATACTAGAAAAAATAGGGGTTCTACATATGGATCGTGCAAGGCAACGATTTTTATAAGCTGTAGCAAGGCAAGAGACGTGACAAAAATCAAAATGAAAAAGAAGGATATAGCCCATACTTTTTGTTCTATGGATAAAAAATTAAATTGATAGAATAAGCACCGTAAAGATCTATTAAATCACTAAAGCTAAGAACTGCTTACTTATGTCATCATATGGTACAAAAGTTAGTAATCTACTTATGTAATAGAGTGGATCTACTAAGATATAAAGCAGCGGTGTAGTATCAGATCCCAAAGATAGTAAGTTCTTTTTTCTTATGGAAAAAATTCTTTTTCAAAGATTCTATCTATAGAAATGTTCTATATGAAAACGAGATAGTTACCTTTCAGAAAATCCTAAAGATATAGGAGCTGAGTTATTTATACTTCATTGTTTTGAAAATGGGAAGAAAAGATCCAACTTATTTTTGATCAAAATTAGGGTTTGAAACTTACTGTAATTCAGTCACTTTTTCTTTTTTTTCTGATTCATCTTATCCAAATAGAATTATTATAAATATGATAGAATAAAGATGATAAATCGAATTATCTAATTAGTTATAGTATAAATGAAGATAGGATACAAGAAAAGACTAAATTTCTGAGCCGTATGAGGTGGAAAACTCTCAAGTACGGTTCTAAGGGAAGGAACCACCTCCTATTCCGACCGAGGAGAACAAGCCATTCTACAGGGTAATTCCGAAATTGCAGAGGTCTGGTCTAATCAAGCTGCTGAATATTGGAAACAAGCTATAGCACTTACTCCAGGTAATTATATTGAAGCATATAATTGGTTGAAGATTACAAAGCGTTTCGAACTTGAATAAAACGAATCTATTTTTATAAAGAAAAGGAAATTGGTTTGTGATCTAAATATAAAGTCCTTATTTTTATTATAGAAATAAGGAGAATCTTACATGACGAGCTATCTTTTTTATAGCACAAGCAAAGGAGGGCGGTCTCCGATCATCCAAGTTCTCTACATAGTTCTGTCATTTTTATATTACATGAATAAAGTACTTAATTTCCAAGAATTAATATTCCCGAAAAATACTTTTATATACTTAATGTTCTTTATTTTATAAAACTTTTTATCCTCTTTCTAATTCTGTTCTATGATGGATCCCCTCAAGAGATCATTGAAATTTTTGATAATTATGTGTTGTATTTCAGTATTTCATATATTTCATATATGTTATAGTATATGTTCTAGATTATTTTCTTTTTATAAAAAAAAAAATAAGTGGATCTTTCCCAGAATTAGTACGAGATATCTAATTGAATGAAGCAATAACTATTCATGATTCCATATTGAATCAATTCCATACCGCTAAATTCTCTTAGAAAGACTTTTTTTATGGTAAAACTTCGTTTAAAACGATGTGGTAGAAAGCAACGTGCGACTTGAAGACAAGAATTTGGCTGTGGAACTTGACCATCCACCATTTTTGAGAATCATGAAGATGCTCTTGGCTCGACATAATTTGTTCTATTATAAACTTAATTCATTTTAGGTTGTTAATAATATAGTAAATGATGAAGCTCGAGAAAAAAGCATTGATTTTTTTATCAAACAAGAGAAAGAATCTAGGGTTAATGAAAATGAATAAGTGAGATCAACTTCTTTCTATTTATAAAAAAGAAAAAAGGGGGGGTATGTTGCTATCCTTTTGAAATAAATAAGAGTTTCCTGAAGTAATGTATAAACCTACGGATTCAATAAAACAAAGATAAAGCAACAAAGTAACACTATTTAAAATTGTCTTAGCAATCCCATTAGATCATAATAACGAATAAAAATAGGTTTGAGATAAGACAAATAAAAGAGTTTAGAGACAGCTCAAGAAATTGATAAGGATTTTCTTTTTCATTTTATCCAAATTATTCAACTTGAGTGATGAGTACGAAATGATATTAATTTTTTTGTACGGATAGAAAAAAAAATATTTACTTCAAATCATAGTCTAATTGATGATTGGATGGATCTATTTTGCATTCTATAGACAAATTTGAATCATTTTTTCTTGAGCCGTATGAAAATAAAATCTCTTGTACGTTTCTGAGGGGGGGTCTTTTTTTTGTATTTATATCTATCCCAATGAGCTACCTATCAAATCGTTGCAACTAATGCTCGCTCTCGAAGAGAAGGAAAAGATCTTGGAAAAGTAGGTTTCTACGATCCAATAAGGAAAAAAACTTCTTTGAATGTACCTGCTATTCTTTATTTTCTTGAAAAAGGTGCTCAACCTACAAAAACTGTTCATGATATTTTAAGGAAGGCCAAATTATTAAAATAACGTTGAGTGAATGAAAGAGAAAGTCCTCCATTATGACGAAATAGAATAGGATATATTGCATCGTATTCCATATTTGAATAAACAACTTGTGTTTTTCATTTTTTCATCAACATCCACAAACTTCCTTAGACAACTTTGGAGTAGCCGAGTTCTCTCGATCATTAAGGTCGAGAGATCGATGAAAGATCATTTATTTCCTCCGAATAAAAAAAAGAGAAAGCAAATCACTATGAACAAAAAAAAAAAAAGATAATGCAAAAACATCGTCGTTGGATACTAATGCAAAAAGGTAGCTGAGGACTATGAAAAAAAAAAGATACATCGTCGTTGAATACTAATGAAAAAAGGGAGCTGAGCACTCGTATCATTTTTTGGCATAAAAATAGACGAGTGATTAAGCGAAATTCGTTTTTAGAGATCCAATTATACCTACAAAGGATCCAAAATATGACCCCACAAATTGGTTCCATAATGAGGGTTCTCGGAAGGTTACTTCACGAGAATATTGAATCCGGAATCATTTCAGCGGACGAAGTGACTCTTAGCACTGGAACTATTTTCGAAAGGAAAGTTCTTTTTTATTTAGACAAGGTTGATTGGCAGAAGATCGGTGTAGAGCAAATGCAAACCTTCCAGAAACTATAGCCTTTCCAAGAAATATGGAATGAAATCGAAAAAGAACGGGCATTTGAATTGAATTTTATGTTTAAAGATGAAATCCACGAAACCCATTTTATGGAGATATTACCGCACACTCAACGCCGGCTGAAACAGGCACAAGAAGAGGGGGATGGGGATATGGATCGATTACGTGATGGGCAGGAGCGAAGGGCCATTGCAAAACGCAAAATGCTAGCAGAAATCGAGCTTTTTGACCTTCGCCTTCTGTATTTGGTTGTTTTAGCTTAGCCTATTCATAATACGAATGCAAATCCAATAGTGACTCTTTTTTTCTAGAACAAAACATAAAGACTTCATTTTAATAATGAAGTCTGAAGTCGTGTCATATAAGTTAACATTCCTTTCGTATCATTTCAGTCAATGAGCATCTTGTATTTCATAGAAATTTGGACTAATATAGTCCTTACGTAGGGGCCAGCCTCGCCAACTTTCAGGCATCAAGATACGTTTGAGACGTGGATGATGATCATAATAGATTCCTAACATGTCATAAGATTCGCGTTCTTGAAAATCAGCACCTTTCCAAATCCAGAAAACAGATGGAATTTGAGGATCATTCCTTGGCACAAATATTTTGATACATACCTCTTCTGGTTTATTTAGACTATATTGTATTCTTGTAAGGTGATACACACTAGCTAAAAATCCACCTGGTGCTACATCATAGGCACACTGAGAACGTAAATAATTGTAACCATATGCATATGAAATGACAGCAATGGAGTCCCAATCCTCAGCCTTTATTTGTAAAGTTTCTATTCCTCGATAGTCAAAGCCTAAAGATCTATGAACTAGATTATGTTTGACTAGCCAATCAGAGAAATGATCCTGCTGCAATGTCTTGATCTCTCCCATATTTGTATTAAGTATTTTACATTTCTAATCCAATTTGGAAAAGTTGACTTGCTCTTTCTTATTCTCTAAAAAATAACCCTACGAATTAGTGAATTCATAGGAAGATAATGAACCTCTGGATTGAAAAAATGGTTCAGAATAAATTTCTGAAGTAAATTGTAATTAATACAACAATCCTTGAGTATAATTCCCGGTATGAGCACTGCCTCGAACATCAAACTTGTGATGAATACTAAAACATCGATTTTTTTTGTGAGATTTAGTTCTATCTTCTATTATTTCTCGAGATATCTTTTTACGAAGTTTTGTTATAGCATCTATAACCGCTTCTGGTTTGGGCGGGCAACCCGGCAAATAAACATCTACCGGAATTAGCTTATCGACTCCCCGAACCGTACTATACGAATCAGTACTGAACATTCCTCCTGTAATAGTACAAGCTCCCATAGCAATAACGTATTTTTGTTCCGGCATTTGCTCATATAATCGTACTAAAGAAGGAGCCATTTTCATTGTTATAGTGCCTGCTGTTAAAATTAGGTCTGCTTGCCTAGGGCTTGATCGTGGTACCAAACCATAACGATCAAAGTCAAATCGTGAACCTATTAATGAAGCAAATTCAATAAAACAACAACTGGTACCATATAAAAGGGGCCATAAACTCGAAAGTCTTGACCAATTTGAAAGATCATTTGATGTGGTTGAAATAACTGAGTTGGAGCTTTTTTGGTCAAGTAACGAAAACTCAATCGAATTCATAACCGTCTTCATAGAATCCTCTTCTTCTTTTTTTTTTTCAGAATCTTTCGTTAAGACCATTCCAATGCTCCCTTTCGCCATGCATAAACTGAACCAACAATTAGGATAATCACGAAAATAAGAGCTTCAATAAATACAGATACACCTAATATATCGAAGCTCATTGCCCATGGATAAAGAAAGACTGTTTCAACATCAAAAACCACAAAAACAAGAGCAAACATATAATAACAGATTCGGAATTGTAACCAAGCGTCTCCCATAGGTTCTATACCCGATTCATAACTAGAAAGTTTTTCTGGTCTTTCACGAACCGGAGCGACAAACCCTGAAATAAAAAAAGCTAAGATAGGGATAAGGGTTGATATTATGAGAAATGCCCAGAAAATATCATATTCATGAAGCAGAAACATAAACGTACTCCTTTTTATATAATTTGGAATATGCTAAATTATTTGATTTGATTCGAACTTGCTGGTCCAGAAGTTCTTTTTCTAAGTGAAATTTAGAATTGATTTGGATCAAATGAATGAGCTTGTTTGCTGTGGGGCATGTCTTCGTTAATGATTCATTTAGTAGAATCCCGATTTTCTTTTCAATTTCCACTTTATTTCAAGATCTTGTAAACATAAAACTTTCTTAGACAGACATAATTTGGTTACTTCACTTTGTCTCACTTTCTCTATTTTTTATCAAAACAAGATAATACTATTTGGATCTGAACTATTTTTTAGAATTAGCAAAGATAAGACTCTATTTTTTTCTTTCGATTTATAGAGGTATATTCTTTCTTGATCTTAGAAAGTCGATCTATTTCCATAATGTATTACAAAAGAATATTATAGTAATGATAAAAGAATACTATAGTAATGATAAATGAATAAATTGAAATTCCAATATTGCGATGAAAAAGAGTAAATAATAATATTAAAAACTAAAAAAATTCTTTTCTAGTATAAATATAAATCATGGAACTAAGAATACATAGGAAACAAAAATGTTTACAGATCTCTAGCATATTTGATTTGCAGTATAATTTTTCTTACAATTCTATAAAAAAATCTTTGCTTCGATTAATTTGATCGAATTATCAATATAGAATATATTCGAAGGTGATATTTTCTTTTTCTTGTCCTAAATTTTACACATATTAAACTGATTCGATCCATTGAAATGATTTATTGTTTTGATTTTCTTGTACCCATATATTTCCATGAATGAATATGGGTTAACGCTTTCTTTTTTATTTTTATGAAAAAAATAGCTGCTCAGTCTATAAAAAACAAGTAAGTACTCATCAGAAAATCCAAGTTCTACTGAAAAAAAGAATCTTTCTCCAAACATCGAGAAACGCGATGGATTAGGGCTATACGGGTTCGAACCGTAGACCTTCTCGGTAAAACAGATCAAACTGAATTCTTATCAAAATGATTTGAACTGTTTCAAAGACCCAACATGCATTTTGTTGCATTGGGCTCTTTCATCAACTGATGAAAAGATCAGTGAGTCCACCATATTTTTTCTTTACAGAAAAGAGAAAGATCAAAAGATGGTTCCATGTGCTATGATTCATTATTGCTATCATGATCTAGGAACAATACCAAAGTGTTTCAAAGAAGAGTTAACTTGACTTAGGTCTGCCTTCAACTTAGATCAACCTAGGGGAAATGGAGTCTCTATCATTCCGCTGTAAGAGTCGAATATGAGACTTCATACACCTTGAAGTTCATCAGACGAAAAGAGGTTTTTTGAGTCCTTTATACTCATTATGTCGAGCATTGACTAGACTGGATATTGACCTTATCAATTAGTAAATCAATGACGGTTCTATCGGATTTAGTATCGTAATTTACACCAGAATCAGACTGAACCACCTATTTGTCAGGCTATTGTTCTCCTGTTTTTTCCAATATATGGAGTAAGACATTGATTTTCCAATAAGATTCATCATGTTCATTGCATAATAAGCTTCTTTGAAAAGCATTGGCGCACGTGTAAACGAGGTGCTCTACCAACTGAGCTATAGCCCTTGTCAGAAATATTTTAACCTATGAAAAATAGATTGTCAAGATAGATATTTCCTAATTCCACATGAAAAATTTCTGATCTGTTTATTTATTATTAAGAAACTGACATTGCTTAGAAAGATAATTCTATCTATAATTATAGAAATGATCCATTTTTCTTTAAGGTTTGGAATTACCTACTTAACTCAGTGGTTTAGAGTATTGCTTTCATACGGCAGGAGTCATTGGTTCAAATCCAATAGTAGGTAGAAGTTATTAGATAGCAAAGTCAATCCAATGATATCTAATAAATTTTGGATTCATCGTCTTTTTTCCTGGATTGTCTTCAATTAGAAGAATCAAAAAGTGTCTAAATAAAGAAGTTCGAAAAAAATGATTTGGATTATTTGGCTGTATTAACTAGTAAGGAATCACATTGAGAGCCTCGACCCGTATTCTCGCTCGTCTGAGAGCTAGATTTGCTTCAATCGCTTGTCTCTTACCCTCCGCTTGACTCAAGTTAGCTTCAGCTATTTCAAGAGCTTCTTGCGCTTCTTGTGGATCAATGTCAGTACAAATTTCTGCATCATTTCCTAAAATGGTGATTTCATTATTCCCTATTCTAGCAAAACCACCCATTAAAGCCACTGTTAACCATTGGTCATTGAGGCGTATTCTCAAAAGACCTATATCAACAGCTGTGGCAATAGGGGCATGATTTGGTAATACACCAATCTGGCCACTATTAGTCGATAAAATAATTTCTTTCACTTCTGAATCCAAAATAATTCGATTAGGAGTCAGCACACAAAGATTTAAGGTCATTTCTTCAAATTGCTTTCTTCTTCTAATTTAATAGCTTTCGCGATAGCTTCATCGATGTTACCCACCAAATAAAAAGCTTGTTCGGGCAAATGATCTAATTCTCCGGAAACAATCAGTTGAAATCCCCTAATAGTTTCTGCAAGATCGACATATTTTCCTGGAGAACCAGTAAATATTTCTGCCACGAAGAAGGGTTGTGACAAGAAACGCTCAACCTTTCGTGCTCTTGCCACAGTTAAACGATCCTGTTCCGATAACTCGTCCAATCCAAGAACCGCTATAATATCTTGAAGTTCCTTGTAACGTTGTAAAGTTTCCTTAACTCTTTGCGCAGTTTTATAATGTTTGTTACCAACAAGATGAGGTTGTAACATAATGGATGTTGACTCTAAAGGGCTTACTGCTGGATAAATACCTTTAGCAGCTAATGGCCTTGACAGTACGGTAGTAGCATCTAAATGTGTAAATGTTGTAGCAGGAGCGGGGTCGGTCAAATCATCCGCAGGTACGTAAACTGCTTGGATAGAAGTTATAGCCCCTTTTTTGGTCGAAGTAATTCTTTCTTGCAAAGAACCCATTTCTGTACTCAGAGTAGGTTGATAACCCACTGCGGAAGGCATTCTCCCTAATAAAGCGGATACTTCTGATCCTGCTTGGACGAAACGAAAAATATTATCGATGAATAGAAGCACATCTTGTTTATTAATATCCCGGAAATATTCTGCCATAGTTAGGGCAGTGAAAGCAACTCTCATACGAGCTCCCGGCGGTTCATTCATTTGACCATAGACTAGAGCTACTTTAGATTCTGAAATCTTTTCTTCATTAATCACTCCAGATTGCCTCATTTCCATATAGAGATCATTTCCTTCACGAGTACGTTCCCCTACTCCACCAAATACGGATAGGCCCCCATGAGCTTTAGCAATATTGTTGATCAATTCCATAATAAGTACTGTTTTACCTACTCCAGCTCCCCCAAATAATCCAATTTTTCCTCCACGGCGATAAGGAGCTAAAAGATCCACCACTTTAATACCTGTTTCAAAGATAGATAATTCTGTATCTAATTCTTTAAAAGGAGGTGCAGATCTATGAATAGAAAACGTTGTACTAGTATCTACAGGGCCTAAACCATCAATAGGCTGTCCAAGAACGTTGAAAATCCGTCCGAGAGTAGCTGCACCAACTGGAACACTGATAGGAGCTCCTGTATCAATAGCTGGCATTCCTCTCTTGATACCGTCTGTAGCACTCATAGCTACAGCTCTAAGTCGATTATTTCCTAATAATTGTTGTACTTCACAAGTAATAGTAAGCTCTTCACCAGTACTATCATTTTCATCCATCACTATCAAAGCGTTATAAATATTCGGCATTTGTTCAGTAAAAAGAAAATCTATTACTGGGCCGACAAGTCGAACAACAAACCCTATGCTTTTTGCTGGAAATGCGGAAGCCCTAGGATTAAAAGGAATAAAAGTCATAATTTGAATAAAATTAAATAAAATGTTTTGCAATTTTTTTTACATAGTTACATCATAGTAACAAAGCGAAAATCAATATTTAATAACAAAGTGGATTCATGAAGTCAATAAAAGACAAATAGGAAGTAACACTTGATTTAGTTGATAGTTAGCACTGTTGAAGCAAATGCATTTTATGAAATCATTTATTCATTCAATTTCACTGAATCCTTTTTCAAGTTCAGCCAATCTGGATTTTTTTCATATAAATTTCTATTTTTATACCTTTTCAGGTAAAGTATGCTTAT